ATCATAGAAATAATTGGAATTTTTGTATCCAACTTCTTTATAGTATTATCTATTAGAAATAAATTTTCTAGCATTTGACTCCGTACCACGGAAGGATTTAATTGCACATTTGAAAGATAGCCTAGAAAGTCAAGAGAATATTTGCATAATTGCTTTATACGGACCCTTCCTGATTGAGACCATACGTAAAAATGATATTGCCATAAATTTATAAAGTAATATTTCCACTTATTCATCAGAAGAGACGTATCTTTTGAAGCGAGAATCCATTTTCCTTGATATCTAACAAAATGTATGAAGGGATCCTTGAACAAGCATAGGTTGTTCTGAAAATCATTCGAAGAGACTTCTACAAGATGTTTGATTTTTTCATAGAAATAGATTCGTTCAAGAAAGATTGCATAAGATATTGATCGTAAATGATAGGACTGATTACGGAGAAAAAGGAAAATAAATTCGCATTCACATATATGAGAATTATATAGGAAGAAGAAGAATCTTGGATTAAAAATAGAAATGGATTTCTGTGAAGTACTAAGACTCTTCAAATTAAAATACTCGTAGAAAAAAAACCGTAATAAATGCAAAAAAGAGGCATCTTTTAACCAGTAGCGAAGGGCTTGAACCAAGATTTCAAGATGGATGGGGTGGGGTATTACTACATCTAACACAGAATTTAAATGTGAGAATTTGTCCTCTAAAAAAGAAAATATTGAATAAATTGATTTTAAATTATGAGATTTTGCTACTTCTTTCCCTTGTAAATAAGACACTACTCGTAGGGAAAATGGAATTTCTACAATGGCTGCAAATCCTGCCGATATTATTTGAGAATACAAATGATTATTGTTATTGTGCCCAAAAAATTGATTTTGTTTCGAATGATTAGCAGAAATAAACAAATGATTCTCTTGATACATTCGAGTAATTAAACGTTTCACAATTAGTGAACTGGATTTATTGTCATAACGCACACTTTCCAACAAAATTGATGATTTATTTCTATTGAAAACATAATCATGAGCAAGCCCATAAATATACTCCCGAAAAATCAGCGGGTATAGGAAGTCATATTGGCGAGATCTATTTAGTTCTAAATAGAGTTGTTGAAATTCCTCCATTTCAAACTCAATTTGAACCAAAGCAAGGGTGAGGGATCTAATCGGTTATCAAATGATACATAGTGCGATAGAGTCAAATCAAGGTATTATCATAGTAAGAATAAACAAAAATAGATACCTCGAAGATAGGTGGATTCGTCAACGGATTCTCTACACTCTCCTTTTTCATTTAATTGATGTATGTTTGTTCTAAGATAAGAAGATGTTTTGAAATCCTTTATTATTTTTTTTCAACCTAATCGCTCTTTTGATTTTGGAAAAAAAAGATGTTCTCTTTATCAATATACTGCTTCTTTTACACATTCATGCTTAATCCCTAAGAAATAGGGAATAACTAATAGAATAGTTAGGACTCAAAAAAAATCAATAATCCACTCATGAGAAAGGTCTTTACCCCATTAGGCACTAATTTAGTTTTAACAGTTAATTAGATCGGGTAATCATTCAAATCAAATTAAGAAAAGAAGCTCGTTGCTTTTAGTTTTCCCATAATTTGGTCCCTAGGACTCTATCCATTTATTCACTCGACCAAACTTTAAATTCTTTATTGATACGACATGCTATTTTTTCCATGTATTCCTTTCAGGATCAGTCGCGGTCTTAGAAACTCTACCGATGGTATGGGCGAATCCCTTTCTTCATAAAAATGTGTAAAAGATGCTAGCCGCACTTAAAAGCCGAGTACTCTACCGTTGAGTTAGCAACCCCAAAAAGAAATAGAATATGGAGATAGAACCGGAATCAAAAATGTGGAATTTCATAACACAATCAAAACATTCAACTAGTAAGAAATAAAATAATTTTCAAATTTCTACTCGATTCTAAGCATTCGTTCAGATCCGCTAAAAATCAAAAAATAGAACTAGAAAAAGTCAAAATTGATAAAACACTTCTTGTGTTAACCATTTTTATTCATTAAAAAACTTTTTCTATCAGGCAAAAAATCTCATTTCTTGTATCACAACAAATTCAAAGAATCCATAAGTAAAAACCCAATCTCTGCGGCATGAATAAGGATAAATAGAAATGGATCTATTTATCTACGATCAAATTATATTTGTTTGATACATTGTTGTCAATATGATTGTGACTGTTTAATATAAATGATTATCAAAGAATATAAAAAACTATAAGAATCAAATTAAAAAATAAATTTCAATTTTTTGATTAGTTTGTTTTCTTAGTATTTTATTATAAGAACTAAAATACTAAGAAAACAAACTAAATAGAGCAAAGGAGGGGGAGGAAATAATAAAGAAAAATTGATTCAAAGCTCTCTATGAGTCATCCACACCCTCTTTTTTGTATTTTATTAAAAAAAAATTGTATTTCATTAATTAAAAATGAATGAAATTTTTTTAACTAAAAAAAAATGAGGTTCCGTAAACCCCCGCCTTCTTTAAAATGTCATGAACAGTTCCTGTAGGTTGAGCGCCCCTTTCAAGAAAATATAAAATAGCAGGAACATTCAAATGGGTTTGATTATATATCGGATCATAAAAACCCACTTTTCGAAGATCTCTTCCTTCTCTTCGGGATCGAACATCAACTGCAACGATTCGATAAAAGGCTCATTGGGATAGAATAGATGGAATTGAATAATAAACACCCCCCCCAGAAACGTATAAGAAGTTTTCTCCTCCTACGGCTCAAGAAAAAATGATTAGAAGTTAAGTGATATCTATGTGTACACGAAATTAGAATGTCAAATCGATCCATAATCCAGCAAATCCACGGGACATTTAACTCCTTCTTTTTACTCTTTCTTTTTCCTTCTTTCTTATTTTTAAGAAAAAGCAAAAAACATTCGTACTCTCATAACTCAAGTTGGATAACTCTCAAATAGCTCTAAAAATCCTTAGCTATTTTTTTTATTGAGTGGTCTCTAACCCCTTTTTGTTTGTCTTATTTAGAATCTAGTTTGATTCTTTATTCTGATCTGGTGATTGAGACAATTGAAAACGGTATTTCCTTGTTCCAGGATCCTTTAACTTGAATCATTGGGTTTAGACATTACTTCGGAGATCTTTAATCATTTCAAAAAATGGCAGCAACATGCCCCTTTTTTCTCTTTTTTGTGTTTGTGATCTCTTTCTATCAAGGAATCGTATGAACAATTGATTCCCGTATGAGAATCTTTTGATCGAAAGAGCTTTACCAATTCTAACTAGTTTGCTTTTTTTTTTATTTGAAAATGCTTTGAGTCAGACCCTTTCCATTTCTATATCAAAAATAGACTTATGTACGAAGTTGTTCCAACTTATTGATTTGATTTACATTAACTAACCCTAGATCCTTTCCCTTTAAAAATCAAATCAAAATTTTCTACTCGAGCTCCACCCTATACTGTTTATATCCCAACCCAACAAAAACACGGGTTCTGATAGAAAAGAGTAGAAAAGAATGTCGAGCCAAGAGCACCTTCATTTCTATATAATATTCATTTCTATATAATAAAAGGTGGTGGTTTGTTTTAATATCCACAGCAAATCGATCATGTCCTTCAAGTCGCACGTTGCTTTCTACCACATCGCTTCAAACGAAGTTTTACCATAACATAAGATTCCTCCGGTTTTTATTTTAATAGGTGTGTAAGTAATTGATTGAATTACGGAATCATGAATAGTCATCGGTTCAGTCAGTACGTAGTAATCTATAACTCTTCCTAATATACTTAATATTAAACTTATTTGATTCTTCTATATGAATCTATTCATATTATGAATAGATTCATATCAAATATGAAAATAGTAAAGAAATAGGTAATTTATGATGAAAAAAAAAGTCTCAGTAATAATTTAAATTAACCCTATTTTCTATGAATACAATAGATATCTATTTCTTTTTTATTACAAAAATAAAAAATATAGCAGAAATATTCTCAATTTTAAATAAAAGCAAATAAATAAAAAAACGAATCTTTTTGAATCCGCCTTACGTTGGTTGCATCTTCAAATAAGTTGATAGATATAGATTCGACAATCTAATATTTTTTCAATTCAATCTAACTATATTTAGTTTCTGTTTAGTTTTATATCTATAATTAAGGTAAGGATTCACAAACAAAATAAAAAATAGTCATATTAAAAAAAAAAAAATGGCACTATTAGGTTAGCAATTTCTGTGTATAAACATTCCCTCCTTTTTTTTGAGGCTTCTTTGGCTTGAGGTCCAACTAATCTTTCTCGAAAGTAGAGCGGATGGGAGATATGAATCACACCCACGTCAATTGTTAATAGAATTACAATTATTCATTAGAACCAAACACTAAGAGGTTCAAAGAAAAAAAAAAAAACATCTTTTCGTATCTAATTTGATTTTTTATCAAAAAGATTTGGGCTGGGCATAGACAGATATTCAAATTGATATCTTTTTTACATTACTGATTAACCCCTATCTACTCTCCCAATTGATTTTTATGGGAATGATGAATCATAAAAGAATGCCCGATTTTTGATCTTATCTTAAAAGGTAGTTAAGAAAGATCCGCTTTTTTTCTTTTATCTTTATTCTGATATAGAAAACAAGTATACTCTGGGACGGAAGGATTCGAACCTTCGAATAGCGGGACCAAAACCCGTTGCCTTACCACTTGGCCACGCCCCATTTTGATTTCTATTTAAAACTACTAAAGAGTAATATGGGTATTCCTTTTTCGTCAATTCGAATTCCTAAAATGTATGAAATATATGAGTTTATTGTTAGGATTTTGACACGTCTAGATATAGAATTCAACCGAATTTATTGATCATTATATGGAATTCAATTAAGATATTGTATGAAAGTCTCATTTCTTCAATTCTCTTCTAAAATCAAAATGGAAGGGCTTTTTTGATTGGATGAGTTCAAAGAAATATGTGTTTTTTTTTAATCAGACTTATTTTCCTTTCTTTATTTTTTCCTTATCTCAAAATAGATTAATAACTTAATCAAAATAATATCCAAGAAAAAAAAAATCAATTTGTTATGCTTAATATCTTTAATTTGATCAGTTTTTGTTTTAATTCTACGCCGTTTTCGGATAGTTTTTTATTCGCCAAATTGCCCGAAGCCTATGCTTTTTTGAATCCAATCGTCGATGTTATGCCAGTAATACCTCTTTTCTTTTTTCTCTTAGCCTTTGTTTGGCAAGCCGCTGTAAGTTTTCGATGAGATCCTTAATACTGTCCTAAAAAAATTCTAACAATTGAGAAAATCAGAGACGAAATCAGATAAGTATCGGTCTGACAGTATGAAGGAACCCTCAATTCAAACTTTGAAATTTTTTGATAGCCGTGATAAATCTGGGTTACCCCATTTCCTCATTCCAACCCGTTTTTAATTGAAAAGACTACTTAGACTTGGAGTCCACCACTCACTATAGAAAGGCGTTTTTTTGTCATGAAAAGCTCCATTCTTATTGCAAATAAATACATTTTTGAAACTATTTTCTATTTCTACAATTTCTAGAAAGAAATAGCTTCCTTGATTTCTTGGTGTCAAGGTCAACGAGATAGGATATGTGGTCTAAAAATAGGGAATCTATTCTCTCTTTTTTTTTTTAATGATCTTGGAGATTGTGTAATGTTTACTCTCAAACTCTTTGTTTACACCGTAGTAATATTCTTTGTTTCGCTCTTCATCTTCGGATTCCTATCTAATGATCCAGGACGTAATCCCGGGCGCGAAGAATAAAACAAAAAAAGGTGGGGTTCCTTCCTTCATTTAACATTAAATGGTATTAGCTTTTGTTTGATCGATTCCGCTGTCAAAAATCGAAACGGAAAGAGAGGGATTCGAACCCTCGGTACGAATAACTCGCACAACGGATTAGCAATCCGACGCTTTAGTCCACTCAGCCATCTCTCCTAATTGAAAAATAATAATTACTATGTTACAGTTCTCAAAAAAGAATGATAATACTTGAAAAAAAAAAAAAAGCTCTTTTTTTTATTCTTTCTTATTATATATATATATATATATAGATTTTATATAATCTATTTGAAATAGAAATTTCAATAAATAGATGATTCTATAGATACCACTTTTATCAACAATTTCATTCCATTTTTTTTTATAGAAATATCAAATTTTTCATATTAAAAAAAAGACGGGCTTTTTTAAGTTCGAATTTCCACAGCTTGGCCTGGTCAGCCCGACCCGGCCGGGCTCTTTTTTTGAAATCCAATCCATTTTTTTTATCTATGATTATCTACGATTCCTATAATTCCGCAATCTCCTTTGCTTGCTGTAGAAAAAAATCTTGGTATTTTTTGAAATCTAAAGTAAAAGAATAATCCGAAGCAGAAAAGGACTATTTCTCTTCCTAATAATATAACAAAAAAGGCATTTCTATTCTTTCTTTTCTGACTTCTTCACTATTTTGATTTATTAATATTTGATTTATTAATAGCCAAAGAATTTTGGCTAAATACTAAAAAGAAAAAAAAAATCAAGGGTAATGAGTCTCCCTCTTTCTAATTTTATCAAGTCTTCTAACGAAAAACGGCAACGCTCTCATTTTCAGGATTTTTTCTCATCCTATCTTGAGGACACCAGAGTCCCTTGTTCGACAAAGAGTCCGTTTATATACAATAATAATATTGTAGCGGGTATAGTTTAGTGGTAAAAGTGTGATTCGTTCTATTAACCCCGTCAGTAGTTAAGGGGTCTTTCGGTTTGATTTCTATTCCGATTAAAAACTTTATTTCTTAAAAGGATTTAATCCTTTACCTCTCAATGAAATATTCGAGGAATAATATACATTCTCGTGATTTGTCTCCAAAAGTCAATTATAAATTGAAAAATTGGATTATGAAATTACGAAACATAATTTTTTTTATTGGATCAAAACTTCCAATTGAATAAGTATGAGTAAAGGATCCATGGATAAAGATAGAAAAGTCTATTTCTAATCGTAACTAAATCTTCAATTTTTTTTTGATAGGATAGATTGAAGCAAAATAGCTATTAAACGATCACTTTAGTTTACTAGAGGCATCGACACCCCTTTTTTTCTTAGCTCGGTGGAAAAAGAACAAACTTTTCCTAAGGATTCTCAAAAATAGAAATAAAGAACGAAGTAACTAGAAAGATTGTTAGAATCCCACCCTTCCCTTCTTTCTAGAAGGATCATCTAGAAAGCAAAACGCGTTTTTTTGAATGCAGTCAGGCAGAAAAGCTAACATAGATGTTATGAACCGAATTTTGATTTGCTCCTGTCTTCCTTTTTTTTATTTATTGATCCCATCCCCCCTTCCATAAAGGAGCCGAATGAAATAAAAGTTTCATGTTCGGTTTTGAAGTAGAGACGTTAAAAAGAAAAATGATGAATCAACGTCGACCATAACCCCTAGCCTTCCAAGCTAACGATGCGGGTTCGATTCCCGCTACCCGCTTT